TATTCATGCTTCAATTAAAATTTAAAATGGATAAATTTAAAATATATTTAGATTTAGATAGATCGCAACAATATAATTTTACATATTCACTTCTATTCCAAGAATATATTTATGCACTCGCACATGATCGTAATTTTAAAAATAGATCACTTTTTTTTTCAAAAAAATTTAGTTTACTAATTGTTAAACGTTTAATAATTCAAATATATTGCCATAATTTTTATATTTCTTTTTATAACTATTTTATAAAACACAAAATTGCAGGATACGTACAAATTTTTTATTATACGCATATTTTGGAAGGATTTTTGGTTATTTTAGAAATTCCATTTTATTTAAAATTACTGGCTTATAATAAAAAAAATAAAATAATTAAGTACTTAAATTTACAATCAATTCATTCAATATTTCCTTTTTTAGAAGATAACTTGCCACATTTAACTTTTGTATTAGATTTATTAATATATCATCCCATTCATATAGAAATCTTTATTCTAATTATTAAAGACTGGATAAAGGATACCTCTGTTTTGCATTTATTACGTTCTTTTTTTTATAAATCCCGCACTGGATTCAATTTTAAAACTCTTAGTAAATATACTTTTTTTTATTCAAAAAGAAAACAAGGATTATTTTTGTTATTATATAATTTTTATGTATTTGAATATGAATCAATCTTTGTTTTTTTACGTAACCAATCTTCTAATTTAAGATCAATAGCTTATAAAAATTTTATTGAACAAATTTATTTTTATAAAAAAATAGAATTAAAAATCTTAAAAAAAAAGTCTATTTTATGGTTATTCAAAGACACTTTATTGCATTACGTTCGCTATAAAGAAATTATTATTATAGCTTCAAAAGGGGGACTTTTTTTTACAAATAAATGGAAATTATACCTAATACATTTTTGGCAATGTCATTTTTACGTATGGTTTAATCCTAAACGAATTAATATAAATAACTTATCCACTCATTCTTTTATATTTATTGGTTATATTTCCAGTGTTAGATTATACTCTTCAATAATACAAAGTCAAATGATAGACAATTCATTTATAAATAGTAAATCATTAAAGAAGTTTGAAACCCTAATACCAATTAATACAATGATCAAATCATTTTATAAATCAAGATTATGTAATTTATTAGGTCATCCTATGAGTAAGTTAGCTTGGGCTGAATTATCAGATTCTGTTATTATTAACCAATTTAGTCTTATATACAGAAATATTTCTCATTATTATAGTGGATCTTTTAAAAAAAAGAGTTTGTACCAAATAAAATATATACTAAAACTTTCTTGTGCTCGAACTTTGGCTTTTAAACATAAAAGTACAGTACGTGCTTTTATTAATAAATTAGGATTAAGGTTATTTGAAAGTTTTTTTATAGAGGAGTCACAGTTTTTATACTTAATCCTTTCAAAAAATTATTTAATTTCAACTAACTTATATAAAAAACATATTTGGTATTTTGATATTATTTCTATTTATGAATTGGTGGATAGATAATTATTTATTTATTTATAATTTATTTATAAAGTGAATATAAAAAAAATATTTATTATATGGACTTAGTAACATGCATCCAGTAGGAATTGAACCCACAAATTAGCCAATTATGAGTTGGGCGCTTTAACCATTCAGCCATGGATGCTTGATTCACTTGATTAATGTAAAGAAATAATTAATTATTTCTTTTATTATTATAAATATTCATGATATTTAAAACCCTTTACTACTTTATATTTTTTAATCTAATTATTTTGTAACTCTTATTAAGTAAAAAATACTCTTTTACTGCTATATTAATAAGCGACTCCTCTGTAATACTATGTCTGTATATTACTATATAGTCAAGTAAATTAAATATTTTGATTGTTTTTTAAATTAACGCTTTTTTTTATCGTTCTTTTATATTATAAAACTATTAAATAAATTTTTATTAATTTTTATCTTGTTCTTGATCTATATAGATAGATCTGTCGATCTATCTATCTTTGTTTTTTATTATATTTTTATATTTAGAGATATATCAATGAATATATGCTGAAATTCTATTTGACTCTGCTATTTTTATAATCTCTTCTTTTTTACGTATGGCTCCACCTTTTCCTTTGGCAGCATCCACTAATTCATAACTTAATTTTAAAGCCATACTGCGACCTGTTCGTCTACGAGATGCCATTAGTATCCAACGAATGGCAAGTACTTTACCTTCTAATAATCCTATTTCAACAGGAATTTTATGTGTTAATCCCCTTTTATGTTTTTTATGTTTTGCTTTGACTACTATTTTTGGAGTTACTCTAAAAATAGCTTGACGTAAAATAAGTAATGGATTTTTTTTTGTCCTTTTTTGAATATTTTTCATAGCTCGATAAAGAATTTTATAAGCCAATGATTTTTTTCCATGTTTCATGATACGGTTAATAAACATATTAACCAATTTATTATGATAAAAAGGATCCCATTTTATCGCTTTTTTTTTTGAAGTA